TCCATTTGACAGCTCCGATATTGTATTGTTATTCATGATATTGAGCCGATTTGATATCATCGAGATGTAATTTATCCCATTTGAATTTACAGGTGAACGATTTCTCGGGCTCTATGGGATGAAATCCCGAATTATTGCGAAGTAAAAAAAAAACGAAGAGATTATGGAAGTAAATATTCTTGCATTTATTGCTACTGCACTGTTCATTCTAATTCCTACTGCCTTTTTACTTATCATATATGTAAAAACGGTCAGTCAAAATAATTAATTTGAATAAAACTTGACTTCGTAGTTCTTATCAATGATTGAAGAAATGAAATCAAAATAAAGGATTCCAATTTTGTGTTTTAAACGAACTGATGGGGCTGGGATCAGTAGTATTCTATGAGATCTGATAGTATGGTAGAAAGAAATATATGACTCTTTCTACCATACTATTTATTTTATTAGTATTATTTAATATATAGTATAAAGGTGTACTATATAAAGATAGAGACCTAATACGGATCAATCTAAAATCAAATATTTATCTTCATCCATCATATATGTAGATATCAATTACATATATGTAATGCACATAGCATAGCACTTCAATTCTATTTATTTGCTTCATCTATTTGATTGGTATTGATTACAATCAATTTGAAAAAAAAAGGATCCGTTGTTCCTCATTGTCTATACAGAATTCTGGTAAGAGCGGGTTCATCGAAAGCGAAAGTTTCGGAAGAATTTTGTTGAAATAAATTTCTTATCATCTGTATTCCTCTTAGTTTCTAATCTAAATACGAACATTGGATGGGAATCCGTCAACTATCTCTTTGACTTTGATTGGAGGGGTATTATTTATCTAATACATTACTCCACTGTAATCCAAGATGAATAATATTAATTTCATTATTTATTATTATTAGTTAGTAGATAATAAAAAGTGCTAACTCAATTTCGTAGTATCCTTAGACTTAGAGTCCACTTCTTCCCCATACTACGAGTGAAAGGGAAAATGTAAAGACTACCATTAAAGCAGCCCAAGCGAGACTTACTATATCCATGTAAATTGTGTCCCCTACTTCTATGAATATGAAGGAATTATTCCATTATTGCTCACTCATAATAGTGGAATCAATGGTGCAGAGTCAAAAAAAAAGGGGGGGTTCGATTCTGGACCAACACTGTTGATGAACTAATCCAATAAATCCACCTCCTGATTGTTTCTTTGAAACAATCATAAAACAGCCCATTCTTTACTAGGGTTACCAAAAATAAAATCTTTATTTTTGCACCTTAAAATATATCTTAAAATTAAAATATATATATATAAAGCTACAATCTAATGTTGATTGAATGCTTGAGCATTCAGAGACTCTCGTGAGTCTGTATACAAAGTATCGTCCACCCAATTACTAACCAATTAGATTCCCCATCTGGCTATCCAATCTAATTCCTAATTCAAAGCATAATTAGTAGACACTACATTAGTAGTGGAAGGTTTATCAAGACTTACCGATTCCCGTCCACTACTCTAATCTTTGATCAGGCGACACCCGGATTTGAACTGGGGAAAAAGGATTTGCAGTCCCCCGCCTTACCACTCGGCCATGCCGCCAAAACGATACAAAATAGATGAAAATCTACCTCTTATGCTTATATTTAATTTATACTTGCATTTTTTTTTTAATCCCTTTCCCAATTACTAAAGAAAAATAAATCCTTATTTTGGATATATTCCTTCGATTCATTGTATATAGTAGTCTATCAAAAGACATAATCACTAAAAACTTCCTCTCTCTTTTTTTTTTATATATTTATATATAAAAATATATAAAAAAATGGGTCTTTTCAGTCATAAAAAAAAGAGAGATAAATTGGAACCATTAACTATTGAACTATCCGATGTGAATTCCTGACTGATTCTTGGTTTTGAATCTCAAATTGGGTTTATTTCCATAATTACATAAGAAAAAAAAATGGATACATAACTAATCAGTATTGATTTTTTTCAATCAAAAAATCCCTCTCAATTTCAATTATATTAGCAATTATGAGTATATGTAAACCCTAGAAGAGAAACTGTTCCACAGGATATCTAGGGGTATTTTATTTTATCTATATGCTGCCTGCCTATAAGGGGAGAGAGGGGAGCCCGAATTATTGTGTTGTGCGTCAATTTTAAATTGACTAGATTGGCTATAAAATTGAAATTTGGATAAAGCACGACCTTCCGAATAGAACTGCCCGAAAGGAAAAGACAGATATCTATCTATATATCTGCACATGTTTAATAAAGAAAACCTTCTTCAATTAGATTCTATCAATTTTACTAAAAATTGGTAAAAATATCTTCCTTCTCCGCGAATACTTTTTGTAACAACAGAATCCATGAGAATCTTTATGATTATTATGTCTTTATCTTAATCTTAGCGAACAGATCAAATCGTAAATACGTTTATTTTTCTGATATCCAGTGGGATTTAAATATGTAATATCATAATAATGGTAGAAA